GCTAGCGTAGCTTAAAACAAAGCATAGCACTGAAGATGCTAAGATGGGCCTTAAAAAGCTCCGCACGCATAAAGGCTTGGTCCTGACTTTACTATCAGCTTTAGCACAATTTACACATGCAAGTATCCGCAGCCCTGTGAGGATGCCCTTAATCCCCCGCCCGAGGACGAGGAGCAGGCATCAGGCACTAACATTTTTAGCCCAAGACGCCTTGCCACGCCACACCCCCAAGGGAATTCAGCAGTGATAGACATTAAGCCATAAGTGAAAACTTGACTTAGTCAATGCTAAGAGGGCCGGTAAAACTCGTGCCAGCCACCGCGGTTATACGAGAGGCCCGAGTCGATAGGCACGGCGTAAAGGGTGGTTAAGGAGAGCAGAAACTTTAAAGCCAAAGAACCTCTTGGCCGTCATACGCTCCTGAATGTTCGAAGCCCAATAAACGAAAGTAGCTTTAACACAGCCCACCTGACCCCACGAAAGCTAAGAAACAAACTGGGATTAGATACCCCACTATGCTTAGCCGTAAACCTAGACGTTATTACACAACAAACGTCCGCCAGGGTACTACGAGCGTTAGCTTAAAACCCAAAGGACTTGGCGGTGCCTTAGACCCCCCTAGAGGAGCCTGTTCTAGAACCGATAACCCCCGTTAAACCTCACCACTTCTAGCCCCCCCCCGCCTATATACCGCCGTCGTCAGCCTACCCTGTGAAGGACTAACAGTAAGCTAAATGAATACATTCCAAAACGTCAGGTCGAGGTGTAGCGCACGAAGTGGGAAGAAATGGGCTACATTTTCTATTATAGAATACTAACGAACAGTACCCTGAAAAATTACTCGAAGGAGGATTTAGTAGTAAAAAGGAAATAGAGTGTCCTTCTGAACCCGGCTCTGAGGCGCGTACACACCGCCCGTCACTCTCCCCTGTCACACAGCAACAAATGTTCCTAACACCAAAGCACCGACAAGGGGAGGCAAGTCGTAACATGGTAAGTGTACCGGAAGGTGCACTTGGATCAAACCCAGGGTATGGCTGAAACAGTTAAGCATCTCCCTTACACCGAGAAGACATCCATGCAAGTTGGATTACCCTGAGCCAAACAGCTAGCTTAATCACCAAATTAACTTAACAACATAAATAATGCAGCACAAGCCCAAACTAATAAGCTAAACCATTTTTCCACCTTAGTACGGGAGACGGAAAAGGTAATTTCAAGCAATAGAAAAAGTACCGCAAGGGAAAGCTGAAAGAGTAATGAAACAACCCATACAAGCACAAAAAAGCAGAGCCTAAACCTCGTACCTTTTGCATCATGATTTAGCCAGTACCACACAAGCAAAGTGACCTTTAGTTTGAAACCCCGAAACCAAGTGAGCTACCCCGGGACAGCCTAATGGGCCAACCCGTCTCTGTGGCAAAAGATGTGGGAAGAGCCCCGGGTAGAGGTGATAGACCTACCGAACTTGGTGATAGCTGGTTGCCTAAGAAATGAATAGAAGTTCAGCCTCGTACCCCTTCAATCAACCAAGAAACATCTAAATAAGCAAAAAGAGAAATACGAGAGTTAGTTAAAGGGGGTACAGCCCCTTTAACCGAGGAAACAACCTTAAGCAGGAGGATAAGGGTCATATTCTTTAAAACTAGTCGCCTCAGTGGGCCTAAAAGCAGCCACCTGAATAGAAAGCGTTAAAGCTCGAGCGACACAAAATTTATTATACTGATAAACAACCCTACTCCCCTAATAATATTAGGCCATTCCATGCTAACATGGAAGAGACCATGCTAATATGAGTAACAAGAGGACATAACCCTCTCCCAGCACAAGTGTAAACCAGATCGGACTAACCACTGGAAACTAACGAACCCAAAAAAAGAGGGCAATGTTAACACAAATAAAATCAAGAAAACCCCACAACACTAAAATCGTTAACCCCACACTGGAGTGCACCAAGGAAAGACTAAAAGAAAAGGAAGGAACTCGGCAAACATAAGCCTCGCCTGTTTACCAAAAACATCGCCTCCTGCAAACCCCTATGTATAGGAGGTCCAGCCTGCCCAGTGACTACAAGTTTAACGGCCGCGGTATTTTGACCGTGCAAAGGTAGCGCAATCACTTGTCTTTTAAATGAAGACCTGTATGAATGGCCAAACGAGGGCTTAACTGTCTCCCCTTTCAAGTCAGTGAAATTGATCTACCCGTGCAGAAGCGGGTATAAAAATACAAGACGAGAAGACCCTTTGGAGCTTAAGGTACAAACCCAACTACGTTAAACAGCTTACTAAAAAGTATTTAAACCTAGTAGATAGTGGAATTTTACCTTCGGTTGGGGCGACCATGGAGAACAAAAGATCCTCCAAGTGGATTGGGACTAAACCCTAAAACTGAGAAAGACACTCCCAAGTCACAGAAATTCTGACCAATTATGATCCGGCCCCCGGGCCGATCAACGAACCAAGTTACCCTAGGGATAACAGCGCAATCCTCTCCCAGAGTCCATATCGACGAGAGGGTTTACGACCTCGATGTTGGATCAGGACATCCTAATGGTGCAGCCGCTATTAAGGGTTCGTTTGTTCAACGATTAAAGTCCTACGTGATCTGAGTTCAGACCGGAGCAATCCAGGTCAGTTTCTATCTGTAAAGTCATTCTTCCTAGTACGAAAGGACCGGAAAAAAAAGGCCCATGCTAAAAGTACGCCTTACCCCTAATTAATGAAAACAACTAAATTAAATAAAGGGAGGACCCAAAAACCTGCCAAAATAAGGCCACACTAAGATGGCAGAGCATGGCAATTGCAAAAGGCCTAAGCCCTTTCAGCCAGGGGTTCAAATCCTCTTCTTAGTTTATGCTAAACACCCTACTTACCCATCTAATTAACCCACTCGTATATATTATTCCCGTTCTGCTGGCCGTAGCCTTCCTCACGCTTCTTGAACGAAAAGTCCTAGGATACATACAATTACGAAAAGGCCCAAATATTGTAGGCCCTTACGGCCTACTCCAGCCAATTGCCGACGGGGTAAAACTATTTACCAAAGAACCAATCCGCCCATCTACATCATCCCCATTTCTATTTTTAGCAACCCCAATACTTGCGCTAACCCTAGCCATAACCCTATGGGCACCAATACCCATACCACACCCTATCACTGACCTAAACCTAGGCATTCTATTCGTCCTAGCCTTATCAAGTCTAGCAGTATATTCTATTTTAGGATCAGGATGAGCATCAAACTCAAAATACGCACTAATCGGCGCCCTCCGAGCTGTCGCCCAAACAATTTCCTATGAAGTAAGCCTAGGACTAATTCTACTTTCCATTATTATTTTCTCCGGAGGCTATACATTACAAATATTTAATACTACACAAGAAAGCATCTGACTACTAATCCCCGCCTGACCATTAGCCGCAATATGATACATCTCTACACTAGCCGAAACAAACCGTGCACCATTTGACCTGACTGAAGGCGAATCTGAATTAGTATCCGGCTTTAACGTAGAATACGCTGGCGGACCATTTGCTTTATTCTTTCTAGCCGAATATGCCAACATCCTATTAATAAATACCCTATCAGCTATTCTCTTCCTTGGCGCATCACACACACCATACATTCCAGAACTAACAACAATTAATCTAATAACTAAAGCCGCACTCCTCTCAATAATATTCCTATGAGTCCGAGCCTCATACCCACGATTCCGATACGACCAACTTATACACTTAGTCTGAAAAAACTTCCTCCCCCTAACCCTGGCCCTAGTCTTATGACACACCGCCCTCCCAATCGCGTTAGCAGGACTTCCTCCACAACTATAGCTACAAGGAACCGTGCCTGAATTCCTAAGGACCACTTTGATAGAGTGGCTCATGGGGGTTAAAGTCCCCCCAGTTCCTAGAAAGAAGGGAGTTGAACCCATACTCAGGAGATCAAAACTCCTGGTGCTTCCTCTACACCACTTTCTATGATAAGGTCAGCTAATTAAGCTTTCGGGCCCATACCCCGAACATGACGGTTAAAATCCCTCCCCTATCAATGAACCCCTACGTACTCGCAATCCTCCTGTCTAGCCTAGGACTAGGAACCACCCTAACCTTTGCCAGCTCTCACTGACTACTCGCCTGAATAGGACTAGAAATTAACACGCTAGCAATTACCCCCCTAATAGCACAACAGCACCACCCACGAGCAGTTGAAGCAACCACAAAATATTTCCTAACTCAAGCAACCGCCGCAGCAATAATTCTATTTGCCACAACAACAAACGCATGAATTACGGGAGAATGAGACATCAACAACTTATCCCACCCCCTTACCTCTACAATAACAATCACCGCTCTAGCATTAAAAATTGGCCTAGCGCCGATACACTTCTGACTGCCAGAAGTGCTACAAGGACTTGACCTGCTTACAGGACTAATCTTATCAACTTGACAAAAACTGGCCCCATTCGCATTAATTATTCAAGTGGCGCCAACCATCAACCCCCTCATACTTACATCCCTCGGACTTCTATCTGCACTAATTGGAGGCTGAGGAGGACTTAACCAAACCCAAGTCCGAAAAATTTTAGCCTACTCTTCAATCGCACACATGGGTTGAATAATAATTATTTTACAACATGCCCCCCACCTGACCCTACTCGCACTAGGCACATACATTTTTATAACATCCACAGCATTCCTCTCACTAAAAATAACATCAACCACAAAAATTAGCACTTTAACAACAATATGATCAAAAACCCCAATCCTAGCATCAACAACAGCCCTAACCCTACTCTCACTGGGAGGCCTTCCACCACTAACAGGATTTATACCAAAATGACTAATTTTACAAGAAATAACAAAACAAGAACTCCCACTTACAGCAACAATTATGGCCCTAGCTGCCCTACTAAGCCTATACTTTTATCTGCGACTATGCTACGCCATAACCCTCACTATCTCTCCAAACACAACAAATGCCACGACACCATGACGAACCCAAACAACCCAATCAACACTCACCCTGGCCCTATCAACAACAATCGCCCTAGGATTATTACCCCTCACCCCGGCCATACTAATACTAACCGCCTAGGGACTTAGGATAAATTAGACCAAGAACCTTCAAAGCTCTAAGCAGGAGTTAAAATCTCCTAGTCCCTGGTTAAGACCTGCAAGACTCTACCTCACATCTTCTGAATGCAACTCAGACACTTTAATTAAGCTAAGGCCCCACTAGATGAGAAGGCCTCGATCCTACAAACTCTTAGTTAACAGCTAAGCGCCCAAACCAACGAGCATTCATCTACTCTCCCGCCGTTAGCCGAGTAAGGCGGGAAAGCCCCGGCAGACGTTAATCTGCGTCTTGAGATTTGCAATCTAATGTGTACTCCACCACGGGGCTTGGTAAAAAGAGGATTTAAACCTCTATCTTCGGGGCTACAACCCGCCGCCTAATTTCGGCCATCCTACCTGTGGCAATCACACGCTGATTCTTCTCTACCAACCACAAAGACATTGGCACCCTTTATTTAGTATTTGGTGCCTGAGCCGGAATAGTCGGTACCGCTCTTAGCTTACTTATTCGAGCTGAACTAAACCAACCAGGATCCCTCCTCGGCGATGACCAAATTTATAATGTTATTGTTACCGCACATGCCTTTGTTATAATTTTCTTTATAGTAATGCCTATCCTTATTGGCGGATTCGGCAATTGACTCGTCCCACTAATAATTGGGGCCCCTGACATGGCATTCCCTCGAATAAATAATATAAGCTTCTGACTTCTACCACCGTCATTTCTTCTACTCTTGGCCTCATCTGGTGTTGAAGCTGGAGCCGGTACAGGATGAACAGTCTATCCACCATTAGCAGGCAATTTAGCCCACGCAGGCGCATCCGTAGACCTAACTATTTTCTCCCTCCATTTGGCCGGTGTGTCATCCATCCTTGGGGCAATTAATTTTATCACAACAACAATTAATATAAAACCCCCAGCCATCTCCCAATACCAGACCCCATTATTTGTATGGGCTGTCCTTGTGACCGCTGTCCTCCTCCTACTATCTCTCCCGGTCCTAGCTGCTGGAATCACAATACTTCTAACAGACCGAAACCTAAACACTACATTCTTTGACCCCGCAGGAGGGGGAGACCCCATTCTCTATCAACACCTATTTTGATTCTTTGGCCACCCAGAAGTCTACATTTTAATTTTACCCGGATTTGGCATTATCTCCCATGTTGTAGCCTATTATGCAGGCAAAAAAGAACCATTTGGATATATAGGAATGGTCTGAGCAATAATGGCCATCGGCCTACTAGGCTTTATCGTCTGAGCCCATCACATGTTTACAGTCGGCATGGACGTAGATACTCGTGCATACTTTACGTCCGCAACTATAATCATTGCCATCCCAACAGGTGTAAAAGTGTTTAGCTGATTAGCCACATTACACGGAGGATCAATTAAATGAGAGACACCGATACTTTGAGCCCTTGGCTTCATTTTCCTCTTTACAGTGGGAGGATTAACAGGAATTGTGTTAGCCAACTCATCACTAGACATTGTCCTGCATGACACATATTATGTTGTTGCACACTTCCACTATGTACTGTCAATAGGAGCCGTATTTGCCATTATAGCGGCCTTTGTGCACTGATTTCCCCTATTTACAGGATATACCCTCCACAGTACTTGAACCAAAATCCATTTTGGAGTTATATTTGTGGGCGTGAACCTCACCTTCTTTCCCCAACACTTCCTCGGCCTAGCGGGAATACCACGTCGATACTCAGATTACCCAGACGCCTACACCCTGTGAAACACAGTGTCCTCCATTGGATCATTAATCTCACTAGTAGCAGTAATTATGTTCTTATTTATTCTATGAGAAGCCTTTGCCGCAAAACGAGAAGTTTTATCTGTAGAATTAACCGCAACAAATGTTGAATGGCTTCACGGATGCCCCCCTCCGTATCACACATTTGAAGAGCCCGCATTCGTTCAAGTTCAATCAAGTTAACGAGGAAGGGAGGAATTGAACCCCCATCTACTGGTTTCAAGCCAGTCACATGACCACTCTGTCACTTCCTTTTAAAGACATTAGTAAACCCGCAAATTACATCACTTTGTCAAGGTGAAATAGTAGGTTAAACCCCTGCATGTCTTAAGCTTTAAGCTTAATGGCACATCCCACACAATTAGGATTCCAAGACGCGGCATCACCCGTTATAGAAGAACTTCTTCACTTTCATGACCACGCTTTAATAATCGTATTTTTAATTAGCACCCTAGTACTCTACATTATCATTGCAATAGTATCAACAAAACTTACAAACAAGTACATCTTAGACTCTCAAGAAATTGAAATTGTATGGACCGTCCTACCAGCTGTAATTCTTGTTATAATTGCCCTTCCCTCCTTACGAATTCTTTACCTTATAGATGAGATTAATGACCCCCACCTAACAATTAAAGCTATGGGCCACCAATGATACTGAAGCTACGAATACACTGACTACGAGAACCTAGGCTTTGACTCATATATAATTCCAACCCAAGACCTTAACCCCGGCCAATTTCGATTGCTTGAAACAGACCACCGAATGGTTGTCCCAATGGAGTCTCCAATTCGGGTACTTGTCTCAGCCGAAGATGTGCTACACTCCTGGGCCGTCCCATCCCTTGGAGTAAAAATAGACGCCGTCCCAGGGCGTCTCAATCAAACAGCCTTCATTGCTTCCCGCCCAGGAGTGTTTTACGGGCAATGCTCCGAAATTTGTGGAGCGAACCACAGCTTTATACCCATCGTAGTAGAAGCAGTCCCCCTTGAACACTTCGAAAACTGATCATCACTTATACTAGAAGACGCCTCACTAGGAAGCTAAATCCGGGCTTCAGCATTGGCCTTTTAAGCCAAAGAATGGTGCCTCCCAACCACCTCTAGTGAAATGCCTCAATTAAACCCCGCCCCTTGATTCGCAATTTTAGTATTTTCATGATTAACATTTCTTACTATTATCCCCACCAAAGTAATAAACCACACCTCACCCAATGAGCCGGTCCTTCTGGATTCCGAAAAACACAAAACTGAACCCTGAGACTGACCATGACAATAAGCTTCTTTGATCAATTTGCAAGCCCATCTTATCTTGGCATCCCCCTAATTGCAATCGCAATCACCCTGCCATGAATTCTACTCCCCACCCCCTCATCACGATGAGTTAACAATCGTCTAATCACAGTTCAAGGATGACTTATCAACCGATTTACCAATCAACTTATACTGCCATTAAATACAGCGGGCCACAAATGAGCACTATTACTAGCCTCATTAATAGTATTTTTAATTACCATTAATATGCTCGGACTATTACCATACACCTTCACCCCAACAACACAACTGTCATTAAATATAGGATTTGCCGTTCCACTATGACTTGCCACAGTTATTATTGGAATACGAAATCAACCAACAGTTGCCCTAGGACATTTGTTACCAGAGGGCACCCCAATTCCCTTAATTCCCGTGCTTATTATCATCGAGACAATTAGCCTATTTATCCGACCTTTAGCCCTAGGTGTCCGATTGACAGCAAACCTAACTGCCGGACACCTGCTTATTCAACTAATCGCTACTGCCGTATTTGTTTTACTCCCAATAATACCAACAGTGGCCATCTTAACTGCCGCCGTCCTCTTTCTCCTCACACTTCTAGAAGTTGCAGTAGCCATAATCCAAGCTTATGTATTCGTCCTTCTCCTAAGCCTATATCTACAAGAGAACGTTTAATGGCCCACCAAGCACATGCATATCATATGGTTGATCCAAGCCCATGACCACTAACCGGCGCAGTCGGAGCTCTACTAATGACATCCGGCCTAGCAATCTGGTTTCACTTCCACTCGACTACACTTATAACCCTTGGGGCAGTTCTCTTACTCCTTACCATATACCAATGATGACGAGACATTATTCGAGAAGGAACCTTCCAAGGCCACCACACACCCCCAGTACAAAAAGGCTTACGCTACGGAATAATTTTATTTATCACATCCGAAGTATTCTTTTTCCTCGGATTTTTCTGAGCTTTCTACCATTCAAGCCTAGCACCTACGCCAGAGCTAGGAGGATGCTGACCCCCAACAGGAATTGTTACACTAGATCCGTTCGAAGTCCCACTACTTAACACAGCCGTCCTCCTGGCATCAGGGGTTACAGTAACATGGACTCACCACAGCCTAATAGAAGGGGAACGCAAACAAGCCATTCAATCCCTCGCACTAACTATTTTACTAGGGTTATATTTCACTGCCTTGCAGGCCATAGAGTACTACGAAGCGCCATTCACAATCGCAGATGGAGTCTACGGCTCAACATTCTTTGTAGCCACAGGGTTCCATGGACTTCATGTTATTATTGGGTCTTCATTCCTGGCCGTCTGCCTACTCCGCCAAATCCAATATCACTTCACATCTGAACATCACTTCGGCTTTGAGGCCGCCGCATGATACTGACACTTTGTAGACGTAGTATGACTATTCCTCTACGTATCCATTTATTGATGAGGCTCATATCTCTCTAGTATTTAAACAGTACGAGTGACTTCCAATCACCCAGTCTTGGTTAAACCCCAAGGAAAGATAATGAACTTAATTATTACAATTTTAACCATTACAGTCACCCTCTCTCTGGTATTAGCAATTGTATCTTTTTGACTGCCACAGACAAACCCGGACGCAGAAAAACTTTCACCCTACGAATGCGGCTTCGACCCCTTAGGATCTGCTCGACTCCCATTTTCACTTCGATTCTTCTTGGTGGCAATTTTATTCTTATTATTTGACCTAGAAATTGCCTTACTCCTCCCACTACCCTGAGGAGACCAACTTCATAACCCCGCTGGGACCTTCTTCTGAGCCACAACAGTCCTAATTTTACTTACATTAGGATTAGTCTATGAATGAGTCCAAGGAGGCCTAGAATGGGCAGAATAGAGAGTTAGTCCAATAAAAGACCTCTGATTTCGGCTCAGAAGATCGTGGTTTAACTCCACGGCCCTCTTATGACACCCGTACACTTCAGTTTTAGCTCAGCCTTCACATTAGGACTAATAGGCCTAGCATTTCACCGCACCCATCTACTCTCCGCACTACTCTGCCTAGAAGGAATAATATTATCCCTATTTATCGCACTAGCCCTTTGAGCCATACAATTTGAATCAACTGTATTCTCCACAGCACCTATATTACTGCTAGCCTTCTCCGCCTGCGAGGCCAGCGCAGGCCTGGCCCTTCTGGTTGCCACAGCCCGAACCCACGGAACTGACCGCCTACAAAACCTCAATCTATTACAATGCTAAAAGTACTAATCCCCACAATCATGCTATTTCCCACAATCTGATTGACATCCCCTAAATGACTATGAACAACAACAACTACACAAAGCCTATTAATTGCCCTCATCAGCCTTTCTTGATTAAAATGAACATCAGAAACCGGATGATCAACCTCAAACGCCTACTTAGCCACAGACCCCCTGTCAACCCCCCTCTTAGTCCTCACCTGCTGACTTCTCCCATTAATAATCTTGGCCAGCCAAAACCATATCTACCCCGAACCAATTAACCGCCAACGCCTATATATTACCCTCCTGGCCTCCCTACAGACCTTCCTAGTTATAGCGTTCGGAGCCACAGAAATTATTATATTTTATATTATATTTGAAGCCACCCTTATCCCCACATTAATCATTATCACCCGATGAGGAAACCAAACCGAACGCCTCAATGCAGGAACCTACTTCCTGTTTTATACCCTAGCAGGGTCACTACCACTTCTAGTAGCCCTCCTCCTTCTCCAACAAACAACAGGAACTCTCTCAATACTAATTTTACAATATTCTCAACCCCTAACGCTCAACTCATGAGGCCATAACATCTGATGAGCAGGATGCTTAATCGCATTTTTAGTTAAAATACCACTTTATGGAGTCCACTTATGACTTCCAAAAGCCCACGTTGAGGCCCCGGTAGCAGGATCTATAGTTCTAGCCGCAGTCTTACTAAAACTAGGGGGATACGGCATAATACGAATAATAGTTATGTTAGACCCACTCTCAAAAGAACTAGCTTACCCCTTTATTATTCTAGCACTTTGAGGCATCATCATAACCGGATCAATCTGCCTTCGCCAGACAGACCTAAAATCACTAATCGCCTACTCATCTGTAAGTCACATAGGCCTGGTAGCAGGAGGTATCCTAATTCAAACCCCATGAGGATTCACAGGCGCAATTATTCTAATAATCGCCCACGGCCTGGTATCCTCCGCACTATTTTGCCTAGCTAACACCGCCTACGAACGAACCCACAGCCGAACCATAATGCTAGCTCGAGGACTCCAAACAATTTTTCCACTAACAGCAGTCTGATGATTCATCGCTAATTTAGCTAACCTAGCACTACCGCCCCTCCCCAACCTAATGGGTGAACTTATGATCATCACCACCCTTTTTAACTGATCCCCATGAACCATTATGCTTACAGGAGTGGGAACGCTAATTACAGCAGGCTATTCCCTATATTTATTCTTAATAACCCAACGAGGACCAACACCGAGCCATATCACGGGACTACCCCCATTTCACACCCGAGAACATTTACTAATAGTACTCCACCTCCTCCCAGTTATTTTACTAGTAACAAAACCCGAACTTATATGAGGCTGATGCCACTAGTAAGTATAGTTTAATTTAAAACATTAGATTGTGATTCTAAAAATAGAGGTTAAAACCCCCTTACTCACCAAGGAAGGCCATGAGGCAATAAGCACTGCTAATACTTATACCCACGGTTAAATTCCGTGGTTTCCTTACGCTTCTAAAGGATAACAGCCCATCCGCTGGTCTTAGGAACCAAAAACTCTTGGTGCAAATCCAAGTAGAAGCTATGCACCCAACTACCCTAATTTTATCGTCCTCATTAATTCTAGTCATCACAATTCTTATTTACCCCCTACTTACTACACTGCATCCAACCCCCAAAAACCCTAACTGGGCAACAACGCATGTAAAAACCGCTGTAAGCACCGCATTTTTCATCAGCCTCTTGCCACTCATAATGTTTCTAGACCAGGGAACTGAAACTATTATTACCAACTGACACTGAATAAACACCACCTTATTTGATGTTAACATCAGCTTTAAATTCGACCACTACTCCCTCATTTTTACACCTATTGCCCTCTACGTAACCTGATCTATCCTTGAATTTGCATCCTGATATATGCACTCCGACCCGGATATAAACCGATTCTTCAAGTACCTACTTCTATTCCTAGTAGCCATAATCATTCTCGTAACCGCCAACAATATATTTCAACTCTTTATTGGATGAGAAGGAGTAGGAATTATATCATTTCTTCTAATCGGCTGATGATATGGACGAGCAGATGCTAACACGGCAGCTCTTCAGGCAGTCTTATACAACCGAGTGGGAGACATCGGACTGATCATAAGCATAGCCTGAATTGCCACAAACCTAAACTCATGAGAAATTCAACAAATTTTCTACTTATCAAAAACCTCCGACATAACACTCCCCCTAATTGGTTTAATCTTAGCGGCAACTGGTAAATCGGCCCAGTTTGGCCTCCACCCATGACTACCCTCCGCCATGGAGGGCCCCACACCAGTCTCTGCCCTACTACACTCCAGCACCATAGTCGTCGCAGGTATCTTCCTGCTTATTCGACTGCACCCAATTATAGAAGACAACAGCCTAGCTCTAACAACCTGCCTATGCCTAGGAGCCTTAACCACCCTATTTACAGCTGCCTGCGCCCTAACACAAAATGATATCAAAAAAATTGTAGCGTTCTCAACATCCAGCCAACTAGGACTCATAATAGTTACCATTGGCCTTAACCAGCCTCAAATAGCATTTTTACATATCTGCACTCACGCCTTTTTCAAGGCAATATTATTCTTATGCTCCGGAGCCATCATCCACAACCTAAACAACGAACAAGACATCCGAAAAATGGGAGGCCTACAAAACCTCTTACCACTTACCTCAACCTGCTTAACCATCGGTAGCCTAGCCCTAACAGGAACACCATTTTTAGCCGGCTTCTTCTCAAAAGACGCAATCATTGAAGCCCTAAATACCTCTTACCTAAACGCCTGGGCCCTGACCCTAACACTCATTGCCACGTCCTTTACCGCTGTATACAGCCTCCGAGTAATCTTCTTTGTCACCATGGGCACTCCCCGATTCCCGTCTCTTTCCCCAATTAACGAAAACAACCCATCAGTAATTAACCCGATTAAACGACTTGCCTGAGGAAGTATTGTTGCAGGACTTATTATTACATCAAACTTTCTACCCTCTAAAACACCTATCATAACTATACCCATAATCCTTAAAATGGCTGCCCTCGCAGTAACAATTATTGGCCTACTAGTAGCCGTAGAACTAACAACATTAACCAGTAAACAATTCAAAACCGGCCCAACAGCCCCTCCCCATCACTTCTCTAATATACTGGGCTATTTCCCCGCAATTATCCACCGTCTTATCCCCAAACTAAACCTAATTATAGGACAATCAATTGCCACACAACTAGTAGACCAAACCTGATTTGAAGCCGTCGGACCAAAAGGGGCATCCTCCACACAAATCAACATAGCCAAAACCATCAGCGACACCCAACGAGGAATAATTAAAACTTACTTAACAATCTTTCTATTTACCACATCCCTTGCCATCCTACTGACAGCCCTTTAAACTGCGCGAAGCGCCCCACGACCAAGCCCACGAGTTAACTCTAGTACAACAAACAAAGTCAACAACAACACCCACGCACAAATAATCAACATGCCCCCACCAGACGAGTATATTATTGCCACACCACTAGTATCCCCTCGCAACATAGAAAACTCCTTTAAACCATCAACAACAATTCAAGACCCCTCATATCAATCCTCCCAAAACAAGCCGACCATTAAACCTACGCCAAGTAAATAAATTGTAACATACCCAACCACAGAACGGTCCCCCCACGCCTCCGGAAAAGGTTCAGCAGCCAAAGCCGCTGAATAGGCAAACACAACAAGTATTCCACCCAAATAAATTAAAAAAAGAACTAAAGATAAAAAAGATCCTCCATGGCCAATAAGCACTCCGCACCCAACCCCCGCCGCCACCACCAAACCAAAAGCAGCAAAATAGGGCGCAGGGTTAGAAGCCACAGCAACCAAACCAACAACTAAAGCCATCAACAGTAATGATACAAGATAAGTCATAATTCCTACCCGGACTCTAACCGAGACCAATGATTTGAAGAACCACCGTTGTTATTCAACTATAAGAACCCTAATGGCAAGCCTACGAAAAACACATCCCCTAATTAAAATTGCTAACGACGCACTAATCGACCTACCAGCCCCCTCTAACATCTCAGTTTGATGAAACTTTGGATCCCTACTAGGACTATGCTTGATTACCCAAATCCTCACCGGACTATTTCTAGCCATACACTACACATCTGACATCTCCACCGCCTTCTCCTCAGTAGCACACATCTGCCGAGACGTGAATTATGGGTGACTAATCCGAAATATCCACGCCAACGGGGCATCATTCTTTTTTATCTGTATTTATATACACATCGCCCGAGGATTATACTACGGATCCTACTTATACAAAGAGACATGAAACATCGGAGTTGTCCTACTACTATTAGTAATAATAACAGCTTTCGTGGGCTATGTACTACCATGAGGACAAATATCGTTTTGAGGCGCAACAGTAATTACTAACCTCCTATCCGCAATCCCCTACATAGGAAACGCCCTAGTCCAATGAATCTGAGGAGGATTCTCTGTAGATAATGCAACACTAACACGATTCTTCGCCTTCCACTTCCTACTGCCATTTATTATTGCCGCAGCCACTATTATCCACCTACTGTTTCTTCACGAAACGGGATCAAATAACCCAGCAGGCCTAAACTCAGACGCAGACAAAATCTCATTCCACCCTTATTTTTCCTACAAGGACTTATTCGGATTTGTAATTATACTACTAGCACTTACATCCCTAGCATTGTTTTCACCCAACCTTCTGGGAGATCCAGAAAACTTCACCCCCGCGAACCCGCTAGTTACCCCTCCCCACATCAAGCCCGAATGATACTTCCTATTTGCTTACGCCATTCTCCGATCAATTCCTAATAAACTTGGAGGTGTCCTAGCACTTTTATTCTCCATTCTCGTACTGGTAGTCGTACCAATCCTCCACACGTCAAAACAACGAGGACTGACATTCCGACCAATCACCCAATTTCTCTTTTGGGCCCTAATCGCAGACATAATTATTCTAACATGAATCGGAGGAATACCAGTTGAACACCCATTCATTATTATTGGGCAAATCGCATCCGTCCTATACTTCGCACTCTTCCTAGTTCTAATGCCACTAGCAGGATGACTAGAAAATAAAGCACTAGAATGAGCTTGCCCTAGTAGCTTAGTTCAAAGCATCGGTCTTGTAATCCGAAGATCGGAGGTTAAACCCCTCCCTAGTGCCAGAAAAAAGAGATTTTAACTCTCACCCCTGGCTCCCAAAGCCAGAGTTCTAAATTAAACTATTCTCTGTGCTATATGGTTTAGTACATATTATGCATAATATTACATTAATGTATTAGTACATTGATGTATAATCACCAACTAAATATTTAGACCATAAAGCAAGTACTAAAATCTAGGGTATACATAAAGCATATTACCAATCCTCAGAAATTCTGTTATTATAAGATGAGTAAGTCCTTACTCCCTTAAAAGTCGTCCTCAAATTTTTCCTTGCATTACCTAACAGACATTTATCGAGGAATAGTTAATGTAGTAAGAAACCACCAACCAGTTTATATAATTGCATAACATCCATGATAGAATCAGGGACAAAAGTGGAGGGTGGTAAACTATGAATTATTACTGGCATCTGATTCTAATTTCACGGGCATGGGAATGCGGACTCCCCTAATTCAAATCTATACTGGCATCTGATTCATGGTGTAGTCCATATGTCTCGTTACCCACCAAGCCGGGCATTCTTTTATATGCATAGGGGTTCTCTTTTTGGTTTCTTTTCATCCACATTTCAGAGTGTGAACAGGAGTCCTAGATTAAGGTAGAACGTTATCCTTGTTATCAAGGATGTAGGTTAATGATTGAACGACATAACATAAGAATTACATTGATTTATCTCAAGTGCATAACATATCCTTACTCAACACAACCTTATACTATATACCCCCCTTTGGTTTCTGCGCGATAAACCCCCCTACCCCCTACGCTCAGTAAATCCTGTTCTCCTTGTCAAACCCCTAAACCAAGGAAGGCTCGACTAAGCGTATCAAAATTAACAAGTTTTGGTAAAGTTAACTTATGCCACCACACATTATATATAACATACACATATTTAACTTCACATTTTTTTCGCCACGAAAAGCCCAAAATTTAGTAGAAAAAATTTATAAATTAATCTCAATACTAAAATTTCAAATACAAATTA